TTAAAAATAAGCTAAATGAAGCTTTTGGGTTCATACCCCAAATATAAAGGAAATCCCTTTTTTTTAAATTTAATAAAGTGCCTGATAAAAAGGATTATTCTGATAGGATAAATTATGTAATTTTTTACCTTTATTATATTTTATAGAATTAAACTATACCTAATAACTTCAAAAATTACTGTGCATCTTACACTAAAATATAATTTTTATAATATGAATAAACTTCATAATAGAATTCAATTCTTATTTTTTATTTTATTTATTTCAAATTCTAATAAAATATTTTTTTTATTTATTTTATTTTTTAGAACATTAATTTCAATTTCCTCTAATTCTTGATTAGGCTGTTGAATTGGATTAGAAATTAATTTATTAAGCTTCATCCCCCTTATATCAACCCCTAATAATTTATTAAATTCAGAAGCTTCTTTAAAATATTTTCTTACTCAATCTATTGCCTCTATTAATTTTTTATTCGCAATTTTATTAAATTTATTTTTAATAAAAAATTTTTATTTTAATAATTTTTTTTCAATTATTATTAATTCCGCTTTACTAATAAAAATAGGTTCAATTCCATTTCATTTTTGATTTCCTAATATTATAGAAGGTCTTTCTTGATTTAATTGTTTTATTTTAATAACATGACAAAAAATTACCCCTATAATTTTATTATCTTATTATTTAAATTTTAATTATTTATATTTTATTATAATTTTTAATGTTTTGATTGGAGCTATTGGAAGTTTTAACCAAACTTCTCTACGTAAATTAATAGCATTTTCCTCAATTAATAATTTAGGATGAATATTATCAGCAATAATTATTAGTGAAAATTTATGATTAATTTATTTTATTTTTTATACAATTTTTTCTTTTATTGTATGTTTTTTATTTTATATTATTAATGTTTTTTTTATTAATCAATTATTTTTTTTTAATATAAATTTTTTAATAAAAATTTCAATTATAATCAATTTTTTTTCTTTAGGTGGATTACCACCATTTTTAGGATTTTTTCCAAAATGATTAGTAATTAATTATTTATTAAATAATAATTTTTTTATTATTTCTTTTATTTTTGTTATATCAAGTTTAATTTTATTATTTATTTATATTCGTATTATTTATTCTTCATTAATATTTTTTTCTTTTAAATTAAAATGATTTAAAATTTTTATAAAAAATAATTTATTAATTCCAATTTATTTTTTTAATTTTATTTCTTTATTAGGTATAATTATTAGAACTTTTTTTTTTTAAGGTTTTAAGTTAATTATAAACTAATAATCTTCAAAATTATATATAAAGAAATTTCTTTAAGCCTTAGTATATTTTACACCATAAAATTTGCAATTTTATATCATTATTTGAATATAAGACTTAATAAAAGAGAAATTTCTCGTTAATAAATTTACAATTTATCGCTTATACCTCAGCCATTTTATTTAAGCGAAAATGACTTTTTTCTACAAATCATAAAGATATTGGAACTTTATACTTTATTTTTGGAATTTGAGCAGGAATAGTAGGTACATCACTTAGTTTATTAATTCGTACTGAACTTGGTAATCCTGGATCATTAATTGGAGATGATCAAATTTATAATACTATTGTAACAGCTCATGCTTTTATTATAATTTTTTTTATAGTTATACCTATTATAATTGGAGGATTTGGTAATTGATTAGTACCATTAATATTAGGAGCTCCAGATATAGCTTTCCCACGTATAAATAATATAAGATTTTGATTACTCCCCCCTTCTTTAGTTTTACTTATTTCTAGAAGAATCGTAGAAAATGGAGCAGGAACAGGATGAACAGTTTATCCCCCACTTTCATCCAATATTGCCCACGGAGGTTCATCAGTAGATTTAGCTATTTTTTCATTACATTTAGCTGGTATTTCATCTATTTTAGGAGCTATTAATTTTATTACAACAATTATTAATATACGAGTTAATAATTTATCTTTTGATCAAATACCTTTATTTGTTTGATCTGTAGGAATTACTGCTTTACTTTTATTATTATCTTTACCCGTATTAGCCGGAGCAATTACAATATTATTAACTGATCGAAATCTTAATACTTCATTTTTTGATCCAGCTGGAGGAGGTGACCCTATTTTATATCAACATTTATTTTGATTTTTTGGTCATCCAGAAGTTTATATTTTAATTTTACCTGGATTCGGAATAATTTCTCATATAATTTCCCAAGAAAGAGGAAAAAAGGAAACTTTTGGATGTTTAGGAATAATTTATGCTATAATAGCAATTGGATTATTAGGATTTATTGTTTGAGCTCATCATATATTTACAGTAGGTATAGATATTGATACTCGAGCCTATTTTACTTCAGCTACCATAATTATTGCTGTACCAACAGGAATTAAAATTTTTAGTTGATTAGCTACCTTACATGGAACTCAAATTAATTATAGTCCATCTATATTATGAAGTTTAGGATTTATTTTTTTATTTACAGTAGGAGGTTTAACTGGTGTAGTTTTAGCTAATTCTTCTATTGATATTACTTTACATGATACTTATTATGTAGTAGCTCATTTTCATTATGTTCTTTCTATAGGAGCAGTATTTGCTATTTTTGGAGGATTCGTACATTGATATCCTTTATTTACAGGATTAATAATAAATCCATATTTATTAAAAATTCAATTTATTTCTATATTTATTGGAGTTAATTTAACTTTCTTTCCACAACATTTTTTAGGATTAGCTGGTATACCTCGACGTTATTCAGATTATCCAGATAGATTTATTTCTTGAAATATTATTTCATCATTTGGTTCTTATATTTCTTTATTTTCAATAATTATAATTGTTCTTATTGTTTGAGAATCAATAATTAATCAACGAATTATTTTATTTTCCCTAAATATATCTTCCTCAATTGAATGATATCAAAATTTACCTCCAGCTGAACATTCTTATAATGAATTACCTATTTTAAGTAATTTCTAATATGGCAGATTATATGTAATGGATTTAAACCCCATTTATAAAGGATTATCCTTTTTTTAGAAATGGCAACTTGATCTAATCTTAATTACCAAAATAGAGCATCCCCACTAATAGAACAAATTATTTTTTTTCATGATCATACTTTAGTTATTTTAATTATAATTACAATTTTAGTATCTCATTTAATAATTAATTTATTCTTTAATAAATATACTAACCGATTTTTACTTGAAGGTCAAATAATTGAATTAATTTGAACTATTTTACCTGCTATTATTCTTATTTTTATTGCTCTTCCTTCTCTTCGATTATTGTATCTATTAGATGAATTAAATAATCCATTAATTACTTTAAAATCAATTGGTCATCAATGATATTGAAGTTACGAATATTCAGATTTTAATAATATTGAATTTGATTCTTATATAATCCAATCAACTGATGATATTTCTAATTTTCGCTTACTTGATGTTGATAATCGAATTGTTTTACCTATAAATAATCAAATTCGTATTTTAATTACTGCAACTGATGTTATTCATTCGTGAACAATTCCATCTTTAGCAGTAAAAGTAGATGCTAATCCTGGACGTTTAAATCAAACAAGNTTTTTTATTAATCGACCAGGAATTTTCTTTGGTCAATGTTCAGAAATTTGTGGTGCTAATCATAGTTTTATACCTATTGTAATTGAAAGAATTTCAATTAAAAATTTTATTAATTGAATTAATAATTATTCATTAGATGACTGAAAGCAAGTAATGGTCTCTTAAACCATTTAATAGTAAATTAGCAATTACTTCTAATGAAAGAATTAGTTAATTTATAACATAAATATGTCAAATTTAAATTATTACTTTAGTAATATTCTTTTATTCCTCAAATAATACCTATTAATTGAATTTTTTCATTAATCTTTTTTATTATTATTTTTATTATTTTTAATATTATAAATTATTATATTTTTAATTATAAAAATAATACAAGTAATTTAAATAAAAATTTCATCAAATCAAATAATAATTTTTCTTGAAAATGATAAATAATTTATTTTCAATTTTTGATCCATCTACTAATTTATTTAACTTATCTATTAATTGAATTAGAACTTTTATTGGATTAATATTTATTCCTTATTCATTTTGATTAATTCCTAATCGTCATTTTATTATTTGAAATTTTATTTCAAATAAACTTCATAATGAATTTAAAACATTATTAGGACCTAATAGTTTTAATGGATCAACTTTCATTTTTATTTCATTATTNTTTTTTATTTTATTTAATAATTTTTTAGGTTTATTTCCTTATATTTTTACTAGTACAAGTCATTTAAATATTTCTTTATCTTTATCATTAACATTATGATTAAGATTTATAATTTATGGTTGAATTAATAATACTCAACATATATTTATTCATATAATCCCTCAAGGAACTCCAACTATTCTTATACCATTTATAGTCTTAATTGAAACAATTAGTAATATTATTCGACCAGGAACATTAGCTGTTCGATTAACAGCTAATATAATTGCAGGACATTTACTATTAACTTTATTAAGAAATACTGGAATTAATATACCTAACTATTTAGTAATTATTTTAGTTATTATTCAAATTTTATTATTAATTTTAGAATCAGCAGTTGCGGTTATTCAATCTTATGTAATTACTATTTTAAGAACTCTTTATTCTAGAGAAGTTAATTAATTAATGACTCTTAATCATAATCATCCATATCATTTAGTTGATTATAGACCTTGACCTTTAACAGGAGCTATTGGTGTAATAACTCTAGTTACTGGTTTAGTTAAATGATTTCATAATTTTAGTATAGATATTTTAATTTTAGGTTACATTATTGTTTTATTAACTATGTATCAATGATGACGAGATATTTGTCGAGAAGGTACATTTCAAGGTAAACATACAATTCTAGTTACAAAAGGTCTTCGATGAGGAATAATTCTTTTTATTGTATCTGAAGTTTTTTTTTTCGTATCTTTTTTTTGAGCATTTTTTCATAGAAGTTTATCTCCTAATATTGAAATTGGAGCTATATGACCTCCTATAAGAATTATTCCATTTAATCCTTTTCAAATTCCTTTACTAAATACTATTATTTTAATTACTTCAGGTATTACTGTAACATGAGCTCATCATGCATTAATAGAAAATAATTTCACTCAAACTTTTCAAAGTTTATTAATTACTGTATTATTAGGAATTTACTTTACTATTCTTCAAGCTTATGAATATATTGAAGCTCCATTTACTATTGCTGATAGAGTTTATGGATCAACATTTTTTATAGCAACAGGATTCCACGGTTTACATGTTATTATCGGAACAATTTTTTTATTAACATGTTTTATTCGTCATTCAAATAATCATTTTTCTAATACTCATCACTTTGGATTTGAAGCAGCAGCATGATATTGACATTTTGTAGATGTAGTATGATTATTTCTTTATATTTCAATTTATTGATGAGGTAATTAATTAACCATTTATATAATATATTTAGTATATTTGACTTCCAATCAAAAAGTTTAATATTTCATTAATATAAATAATTAATCTTTTATTAATAATATCATTTATTATAATTATTATTGCTAATATTTTTATTTTATTATCATTTATTATTTCAAAAAAATCACTTCTTGACCGAGAAAAATGTACTCCCTTTGAATGTGGATTTGACCCAATATCATTAGCTCGAATCCCTTTTTCATTACATTTTTTTTTAATTACAGTAATTTTTTTAATTTTTGATGTAGAAATTGCATTAATTTTTCCAATAATTTCAACATTCTTAATAGTTAATTTTTTAACATGATTTAAAATTAGTTTTTTCTTTATTATTATATTATTAGTAGGTCTTTATCATGAATGAAATCAAAATATATTAAATTGAACAAATTAGGATTATAGTTTAATTAAAACATTTAATTTGCATTTAAAAAATATTGAATTATCAATTTATCTTAATAAATAAGAAGCAATTTGCATTTAATTTCGACTTAAAAGATAGAGTATAAAACTCCTTATTTATTAATTGAAACCAAATCAGAGGTATATCACTGTTAATGATAAAATTGAATAAAAATTCCAATTAGAAATATATAATAATTAAGCTGCTAACTTAATTTATAGTGATTAAAATCATTAATATTTCTATTTATATAGTTTAAATAAAACATTACATTTTCATTGTAATAATAAAAAAAATTTTTTTTTATAAATATATATATATATATATATATATATATATATATATATATATATATA